AAGATCAATAAACTAAGGTTTTGTCGTTCTAGACCATCGGATTCGACGTAAATAATGATAAATAGATACGAATACAGCAGAAAAAAAGGGGGGGGGAATCAAAAAAACAAGTAGAGAAAAATTATACAAAGTTATATACAAGTCGCTACCCCCCCTTAGGTATTTCTTTTTTCGTTAATTGAATTTCATTTGATTAGACGGAAGTTCCTTAAAAACTTCCGCTTTCTTTAAAAGATTCTGAACAGTTTCTGTGGGTTGAGCACCTTTTTCAAGGAAATATAGAATAACAGGAATATTTAAATAAGTTTGATTCTTTATTGGATCATAAAAGCCCACTTTTCTAAGATCTTTTCCTTCTCTTCGGGATCGAACATCAGTTGCAACGATTTGATAGACGGCTCATTGGGATAGATGTAGATGAACAATACCCCCCCTAGAACCGTATAGGAAGTTTTCTCCTCGTACGGCTCGAGAAAAAATGATTTGATTCAAAGGTTTGTCTATGTATGCAATTCTAAGAAATTAAATGACAAATGGGCCATCAATTAGACTATGATTTCAGTCTTTTTTTTCTTACTGAAAATGAAAAAGAAACCATTCGTACTCATAACTCAAGTTAGATAACTCTCAAATAGCTCAAAGGAAAAATCTTTAGTCAATTTCATTTATTGAGTGGTCTTTACCCCCTTTTGTTTGTCTCGTTTAAACTCTATTTGGATTCTTTAGTCTGATCCAGTTATTGAGACTATCGAGACAATAAAAATGGTGTTTCCTTGTTCTTAGATCCTTTATCCTTATTTTAAATCAGTGGGTTTAGACATTACTTCGGTGCTTCTTAATCCTTTCAAAATGGCAGCAACATACCCTTTTTGATTTCTTTCTAGCAAAGAATCCTATGGGACAGTTGATTCCCGCATGATACACTTTGAATCGAAAAAAGTTTGAGCAATTCCAACAAGTTTTGCTTTTGAATTGGAAACTTGCTCGAATTGGATCCTTTCGATTTCTATATATGGAAGATACATTTACGAAGTTGTTCCAATTGATTAATTAGCATTAACCCTAGATCCTTGCCCCCGAGAAATGAATTAATCCTTTCTACTCGAGCTCCATCGTGGACTATTTTCAACCCAACAAAAAACGAAGGGTTCGAGTGTAACAGAACAAACAATGTCGAGCCAAGAGCACCCTCATTCCTAGATAAATCGAAAATGGTGGATGTAAAAATCCACAACGGATCGTGTCCTTCAAGTCGCACGTTGCTTTCTACCACATCGTTTCAAACGAAGTTTTACCATAATATTCCTCTAATTTGGAACCGGTATGGAATTGATTCAATTATGGAATCATGAATAGTCATTGGTTCAGCTGTCCATAGACATCGTAATCTAGATTTCTTCTTCTCTATATGATATATAGAAGAACGATTTTTCTGAAAAAGTCTTAGCAAGACTTTAACATACATAAATAATCTATAGATAATAGAAAGAAATAGAAATATATAAACGAATAACTTTTTGAATCTGCATCTTCAAGTGACTCAATAGGATAAATTAAACGATTTCCTATTTTTTGAGTCCCAAAGGTTCCACTTACAAGGAATGATTCAAAATATTTATTAAAAATATTTCTAATTGAAATTGAAAAAGTTTCCTATTTAGACATCATTATTTAATTTGATTTAATTTAAAGAAAATTGGACAATAAGCATCACGTTTGATCTTTATAGGAAGATAAGTCTTTCTTTTTTAATTGACTCATCACATCACTGATTTAATTGAAAATCGATAAATAGATCAAAGAAAAGAAGAAAGAAATCCAATTTTTTTTCATGAGATGTATAAAAAAATGATGTAAGTTAAGATTTGAATCTTTATTCTTTTCATCTGATTACGAAAATCAAAATCAAAAAAAAATCGGGAGGGGTTTTCGTATCTATCAGATAGACTGAACAGTTGTCACTGTGATAGAAATTTTCTAATATTGAATTGAAAGAATTTCAGTTTAAATAATTTAAGCAAATTTTTTTCACAAAAACCCAAAAATTATTGTCGAACGATACATACCATATAAGCTAAACATTTCCTCATTTTATATGATTATTTTATATGATTATATGCTATGTATTTTGTTTAACTTTAACATGGGATTGAGTAATATTTTACTCATCGACTCTTGTCATAAAGTGAATAAAATAAAAGGGATAGGATAAATCACCCCTGCCCCATTACATAGATTTCCAATTTTTCATTAGAGCCAAACACGAAATACCTAAATAAAATGAGATTCAAAGAAAAAACATTGGCTCCATATCATATAGAAATATGTTATGGAACTTGATCATTTGTTAATGAGATTCGAACAGACATATATATTTAAATTAATATGGATTAACTCCTATCCACTCCCCTACTTCTTTCTATCAGAATAATGGAGCATAAAAAAATGGATATGCTCTGGGACGGAAGGATTCGAACCTTCGAATATCGGGACCAAAACC